CTTCAACGGTCTTTGATGGTTATACGGGTACCAAAAGTACGAATGAGATGGATCTTTGTTTTCCTAACCATTCTTTGTTAGTCCCGATACCAATAAGGAAAAGGGTTATTTATAACAAAGTTTTTGTGTTGTTGATTCCTAGGTGTAGTGCTTTTTCCCCGATGCCACCTATTGGTACTCAATGAAGTAGTATTGACCTCCAATACAGAACCTATAGATGTAACCTTTCGCTCAATACTAAAATAGATAATTGAAGCATCTAAGGCTGCATCAATCGAGGATACACGACAGAAGGAATTGCTCTATCTCTAAACTTCACCTTCACCAAGCGTAGGTTTCTTTCACTAATTTGTTTTTTCTATTCCTAACTACGTTCTTTTTCTCGTAAAACTTAGGGGTAAAAAAACAAGAAAAAATCAAATCGCACCATCTCTGTAATAGGTAAATGCCTTTTTTTCTCCTGAAGTTGTCGGAATTATTCGTAATAAAATATTGGCTACAATTGAAGAGGTCTTATCAATAAAATTTCCATTTATTCGAGATCTAGGCATAATTAGCAATTCATTCTATAATTCTTCTCATTCCCCTTCGGGGAAAATGATCCCACAAAAAAAAGGAATTGTACAGTACAAAATAACATAAAAACAGACTAATTGGAAAAAATGCGTTGTCGTTGTCCCCTTTAAAGATGAAATGAAATAGTTGAATCAGATTAGATTTCATTCCAATTTCGTAGTATACCAATGACTATTACTATTTCATCTAAGTTGAATAACCGAGTTCCCTATGAATTTTGATAACTCGATCCTTTTTGATTTGGTTATGATCCAAAAAGGAAAAGAATGGAATAATCATTCCATGATGAAATCAAATTCAAATGAAAGTAACCATCCTTTTTGTTTGCATAACGTGTATGTGCCACACCATACAATTGAAATAAAAAGATTCATCGGACGATTCATGAATTCCATGGGTTAACTGATGAAAGAAGTTGTTGATAAATATGAAATTGAAAAAGAAATTTCTTCTTATGGAACCATCAGGCGGTCATACATGTACTACAATTAAGATGAAGGACTCGCTATTCATTCGGGTTTTGGTCAAGAATAACATTCTGTAGGAGAGATGGCCGAGTGGTTCAAGGCGTAGCATTGGAACTGCTATGTAGACTTTTGTTTACCGAGGGTTCGAATCCCTTTCTCTCCGTTTCTTTTCATTCATCAACGTTACCGACTACAATGGATCAAATAAAATAAGAATTGATATCATTATTATAACGAACGGTAAGACCCTTATTTACTTATTTAATATACATTCTTTATCCCTGTGATAGGTAAAATTATCGTATTGATATTGAAAAGAAGAAAAAAATCAAAAGAATCCTATTACCAATATCCTTTTTTGATACGTGAATGAGATAGGGCACGAGGTATTCTATTTACTTCAGTGAAAGGAGTTCTAATTGGTATGAACCTTGCTTTTTTATTTTCGTTAGAATCAAGTCTGACGAGAATAATATTCTACGACCAACAACTCATTTATTTTCAGACCGATCCATTTACTATCTATTATTTGATTTACAAATCCTTTATATTGTAAGGAGTCAATAGTCAAATGGTTTGGCAATTCCCCGTGGGGGGATGAAACAATATAATTTTGAATCAGAGCTTTCGATCTTTCTTTATCCTTCGTAGTAATAATATCTCGGGGTTTGCAACGATAACTTGGTATATCCACTATATGACCATTAACTAAAATGTGTCTATGGTTAACTAATTGTCTGGCTCCAGGAATGGTCGAAGCCATGCCTAATCGAAAAAGGATGTTATCCAAACGCATCTCAAGTAATTGTAGTAAAACCTGGCCTGTTGATCCTTTGGCTTTTCTAGCAATATGCACATATTTAAGTAATTGTCGCTCTGTCAGACCATAATGAAAACGCAATTTCTGTTTCTCTTCTAAACGAATACGATATTGTGATCTTTTTCCAGAGCGCAATTGTGTTTGAAGATCACTTCTGGATCTGGGTCTTTTACTAGTTAGTCCCGGTAAAGCCCCCAGCCGGCGTATTTTTTTGAAACGAGGTCCTCGGTAACGAGACATATAAAGGCTCCTTTTTGATTCACTTTCATTTGACAAAAAAAATATAAATTAAGACTGAACTAAAGGATCTGCAAAGCAAAACTCAAATTATTAAAGTCCTACAAAACAGAATAAAAGAAATATTATCAATATTCGGATTTTTTGTATATTGTATATATAGGAACTTCAAGCGAAGTTTACGTTTTCCAATTTCTTATATAGAGATCTAATTGTTCTAGTCAACTTTTTTATTCATATTTATTCATAGCTATAGCTGCAAGTTACCATGACATAATAGATCGGTGACCCGACATTTAGAGAAAGCGAGAGTAGAGATTTTCAATCATGGAAATCAAAAATTTGATAAAGAAAAAGAGCCGGCTATCGGAATCGAACCGATGACCATCGCATTACAAATGCGATGCTCTAACCTCTGAGCTAAGCGGGCGGATATAAGAGCAATGGTGTATAGGAATACAGGAAACTATCGGATCTTAGCTATTATCCTAGTGATTCTTTTTCTTTTTTATTTTCTTTATTGATTATTGAAATTTCTTCTATTTCTTAGTTATTAGTTATATCTTTTAAGTTATATATTTTCTTTTAGATTCTATTTAGAAAATAGAAAAGAAAACTATTTAGATCTAGATAAATTAGATATCTAAATAGAAATTCAATTCCATATTCATATATATGAATATATGAAAAGAAAATATCAATATATCAATGAAATTAGAATTCAAAAAAAAAAATGAATATCGACCGTTACACTATTCAAAGATGCACTGTAAAAATGAAGGAGGAGGAAAGGCATATATATATATGTTGGGATATATCTATCCATATTGAATTGCGGATACATCAATGATAGAATCATTTCGTATTGAAACAAATAGGATTAGAAATGAAATGATAGAATATAGAGAATATAGGAATATAGAGAATATAGATAGGGTGGGCAAAAAAAGAAAATAGCAGCATACACTTTTTCAATATAGTAATCATTACCTAATGAATTCAATAGTGCCAAGATAAATGAAAGAGGTGGATGGAATTACAACTGGATCCTTGTCTCAAAGGAAAGGGGATATGGCGAAATTGGTAGACGCTACGGACTTGATTGGATTGAGCCTTGGTATGGAAACCTGCTAAGTGGTAACTTCCAAATTCAGAGAAACCCTGGAACTAAAAATGGGCAATCCTGAGCCAAATCTTTGTTTTGAGAGAAAAAACGATGGAAAATGAGAATAAAAAGGGATAGGTGCAGAGACTCAATGGAAGCTGTTCTAACGAATGAAATTGACTACGTTACGTTAGTAGCTAAAACCCTTCTATCAAAATGACAGAAAGGATACCTAATACGTACGTATACATACTGACATAGCAAATGATTAATCACAACCCAAATCTTATATTGAATCCTATTATAGTATGAGATAAGGATCTATAGAAATCCTCTATTTCTACATTTCTATTCTCTATGAATTATGAATTAGAATGATAGAGATCAAAAAATATATGAAAAATGGAAAAGTTATTGTGAATCAATTCCAATGGAAGTTGAAAAAAGAATCGAATTCGAATATTCAGTGATCAAATGATTCATTCCAAAGTTTGATAGATCTTTTGAAGATTAATCGGACGAGAATAAAGAGAGAGTCCCATTTTACATGTCAATACCGACAACAATGAAATTTATAGTAAGAGGAAAATCCGTCGAATTTTTAAATCGTGAGGGTTCAAGTCCCTCTATCCCCAATAAAAAGCCCATTTTACTTCCTCGCTCTTTATTTATCCTCATCCTCTTTCTTTTTTTTTTTCATCAGTGGCTCAGTTTAAACAAAATAAAATATCGTTCTAATTTCATTTACTCTGTTCTTTCACAAAAGGATACAAATAGAAATCCTCGTATCTTCTTCCAATCCAATCTCATTTGTTTTTTTGTTTTGTATAATACGATATGAACATATATGTTCAAGGAATCTCCGTTATTGAATCATTCATAGTCCATATCTTTTTCCTTACATTTACAAAGAAAGTCTTCTTTTTGAAGATCTAAGAAATTCAGGGGCTAGGGCCAATTTGTTAATATTTTCTTTTTTAGTTCTTTTCATTGACATAGATATAAGTACTCTGCTAGGATGATGCACGGGAAATCGTCGGGATAGCTCAGTTGGTAGAGCAGAGGACTGAAAATCCTCGTGTCACCAGTTCAAATCTGGTTCCTGACACGTGAATAATGTATCGGATAGATATTCATACCTCATACAAATGAAATTAATTCATTGAGATGGATCGGGATAGATATTCTTTACTTTTTTTTTTTCATTTGTCTTTTTTTTCCTCAATGATAAAAAATAAAAAACCCCTTTTTTTACTTATACGACACGACTCCAGATTTCATTTCAATTTCAATCAATGAGCATCTTGAATTTCATAGAAATTGGGCGTAATATAGTCTTTACGTAAAGGCCAGCCTATCCAACTTTCAGGCATCAAGATACGTTTAAGGCGAGGATGATTCTCATAAGAAATTCCCAACATATCATAAGATTCCCGTTCCTGAAAATCAGCACTTCTCCAAATCCAGAAAACTGACGGGGTTTGAGGATTACTCCTGGGAGCAAAGACTTTTATGCATACCTCTTCTGGTTTATCTATACCATACCGTATTTTCGTAAGGTGATACACACTAGCTAAAAATCCGCCTGGTGATACATCATAGGCACACTGGGAGCGTAAATAATTGTAACCATATACATATGAAATGACAGTAATGGAATCCCAATCCTCGGTTTTTATTTGTATGAATATTTCACATTGACAATGAAATTTTTCAAGATTGACCCGCTGTTTCTTATTCTGCACAAAGGAACCCTGCCTGATTCACTAATTCGTAGGAAGATACTGACCTTTTGGATTTGAAAAAGATTTCAAATCCAAAAGGTATCTCTGAAGTAGATGGTGATTTATAGAGTAATCCTTGATCGTAATTTCCAGTATGAGTACTGTGTCGAAGGTAAAACTTGTGATTAGTAGTAAAACATCGATTCTCCTGTTGATACACAGTTCTATCTTCAAAGATTCTTTGGGATATTTTCTTACGAAGTTTCGTTATATTATAGCATCTATGTAGTTGAAATAATTGAATTGGGGGTTGTTTGGTTAAGTAATATAAACTCAACCAAATTCATAACTGTTTCAATGTCATCCTTTCTTTCCCTTTTCTTTTGATTGTCTAAGTATTCAGCTAAGACCGTTCCAACGCTCCTTTTCGCCATGCATAAACGGAACCCACAATTGGGATAAGCACGAAAATGAAAGCTTCTATAAATACGGATACACCCAATACATCAAAGCTCATTGCCCATGGATAAAGAAAGACCGTTTCAACATCAAAAACAACAAAAACTAGAGCAAACATGTAATAGCGAATTCGGAATTGTACCCAAGCATCCCCCATGGGTTCTATACCTGATTCATAACTAGAAAACTTTTCTGAAGCTTCCCTAATCGGGGCTAAAATCCCAGAAATGACAAATGACAAGATAGGAATAACGCTTGATATTATCAGGAATGCCCTGAAAATATCATATTCGTGAAGCAGAAACATAAAAGTACTCCTATGAACGTGGAGTAGGCTGAATTATTCCATTTGAATTCGAATTTTCAAATCATCTAGAACTTCTTAGATGAAAGAACAAAAGAATTTTGATCAAATAAAGCCGCATAGTTGAGAGTTTGTTTGCTGTAGGACATACCTTGTTTAAAGATTCATCTAATGTCATCCCACTTCTATTTTTTCTTCTTTTTTTTTCTCCTTTCGATTCTATTTCTATATATGATGTGTAGACATAGCATGCTCTTATACTTAGTTATTTTTATTTTATATTCTACTTATTCTTATACTTATTATCTTATGTATCTTTAGTTAATAGGGATCTTCTATCTTAGAAATAGAAAGTGAAAGTAAAGAATCCCTTATCTTATATCTTATAGTAAAGAAGAAATGAAAGAAATTCAATAATTAAGAATTTAATAAATAAATTACAAATTCAATTAAAAACAATTAAAAAAAAAAAGAAGAAAAATATCAAAAAATATCATATGTAATTCATTCATGATTCATGAAAGTGGATAAAGAGAGATGGATATTTGATCCGAGATTTGACAAATACCAATTGGGTCCGTTGGAATGAATTATTGTGTTTGTTTATTTTATTGTTCCTACTACTACTCAAATTTCTATACAAAACAAAAATGGAATGTATTAGGGCTATACGGACTCGAACCGTAGACCTTCTCGGTAAAACAGAGAAAACTGATTATTATCGAAATGATTCGAACTGTTTCAAAGACCCAACATGCATTTTGTTGCATGCATTGGGCTCTTTCATCAACTGATGTAAAGATCAGTTAGTCCACCATATTTTGTCTTTAGAGGAAGATAAGAAGATAATGAGATGGCTCCATGTGCTCTAATTCATTATTTGTATCCTGATCTAGGAGCAATACCAAAGTGTTTCAAAGAAGGGTGACCTTTATTTAGGTCTGCCTTCGGCCTAGATCAACCTAAGTGAAATGCAGTCTCTATCGCTCCGCTGCAAGAGTCAAATATGAGACTTCATACACCTCAAAGCTCATAGGACGAAAAGAGGTTCTTTTGAGATCCTTATACTCCTTATGCCTGGCATTGAATGGACTGGCATTTACCTTACAATGGCAGGTTCTATTTTATTTGGCGCCGGAATTCGTACCTGAACCGGATCAAACCAAATTTGTCAGGCTATTTTTCTCTTGTTCTCTCGAATCTACGGAGTAAGACATTGATTTCTCAAAAATATAAATTATGGTCATTGCATAATTGGCTCCCTTGAAAAACATTGGCGCACGTGTAAACGAGGTGCTCTACCTAACTGAGCTATAGCCCTTGTCATAAACATTTTAACATAGAGACAATTTCTTGTCAAGAAGGGTATCCCATAATCCCACATGATAACTCTCTGATCCATTTATGTTCACTGGTCAAAGATTTCTATTGCTTAGAAAACATATTTTACCTATAATCCATCGAAGTGATGGAGACCTTTTTTGTGGTGATAAATGACCTACTTAACCCAGTGGTTAGAGTATTGCTTTCATACGGCGGGAGTCATTGGTTCAAATCCAATAGTAGGTAGAACTTATTAGATACCGGATTTCATGGTATCTAATAAGTTTTTCTACCCATCCTCTTTTTTTCGTTCTATCATCAGATTAATCAAATTAGACTTCATTGTGTTCCATTTGTGGAATCAAGATGTAGTGTGTAGTGTATAATAAAGAACTATTTTGATTTTGATTGAATGTATTGACTACTAATAGGAAATCACTTTGACAGCTTCTACTCGTGTCCTAGCCCGTCTGAGAGCTAGATTTGCCTCAATTGCTTGTCTCTTACCCTCAGCTCTACTCAAGTTAGCTTCAGCTATTTCAAGAGTTTGTTGAGCTTCTTGTGGATCAATGTCAGTACTAATTTCCGCACCATTTCCTAAAATGGTGATCTCATTATTACTTATTCTAGCAAAACCGCCCATAAGAGCCACCGTTAACCATCGGTCATTTAGCCGTATTCTCAAAAGACCTATATCTACAGCCGTGGCAATGGGGGCATGGTTTGGTAATACCCCAATTTGTCCACTATTAGTAGATAAAATAATCTCTTTCACTTCGGAATCCCAAATCATTCGATTAGGAGTCAGTACACAAAGATTTAAGGTCATTTCTTCAATTTGCTCTCCTCTTCTAAGTTCATAGCTTTCGCGGTAGCTTCATCGATGTTACCCACCAAATAAAAGGCCTGCTCGGGAAGACCGTCTAATTCTCCGGAAAGGATGAATTGAAACCCCCGAATTGTTTCTGCAAGACCAACATATTTCCCTGGAGAACCGGTAAAGACTTCTGCCACAAAGAAGGGTTGTGATAAGAAACGCTCAATTTTGCGTGCTCTTGCTACAGTTAAACGATCTTCTTCGGATAATTCGTCCAACCCAAGGATAGCTATAATGTCCTGAAGTTCTTTGTAACGTTGTGAAGTTTGCTTAACCCTTTGCGCAGTTTCATAATGTTCCTCGCCAACGATCCGAGGTTGTAACATAGTTGACGTTGAATCCAAGGGATCTACTGCTGGATAAATACCTTTGGCAGCTAATCCTCTTGATAATACGGTAGTAGCATCTAAATGTGCAAATGTCGTGGCAGGAGCAGGGTCGGTCAAATCATCCGCAGGTACATAAACTGCTTGGATCGATGTTATGGATCCTTCCTTGGTAGAAGTAATCCTTTCTTGCAAAGAACCCATTTCTGTACTAAGGGTAGGTTGATAACCCACTGCAGAAGGCATTCTACCTAATAAGGCAGAGACTTCGGACCCTGCTTGAACGAAACGAAATATATTGTCGATGAATAGAAGTACGTCTTGCTCATTAACATCCCGAAAATATTCCGCCATAGTTAGGGCGGTCAAGCCAACTCTCATACGAGCTCCTGGCGGTTCATTCATTTGACCATAGACTAGAGCCACTTTGGATTCTGCAATATTCTTTTCATTAATCACCCCGGATTCTTTCATTTCCATGTAGAGATCATTGCCTTCACGAGTACGTTCACCTACTCCGCCAAATACGGATACGCCTCCGTGAGCTTTGGCAATGTTGTTGATCAATTCCATGATGAGTACTGTTTTACCCACTCCAGCTCCGCCAAATAGTCCGATTTTTCCTCCACGGCGATAGGGGGCTAAAAGATCCACTACTTTAATCCCTGTTTCAAAGATTGATAATTTCGTATCTAACTGTATGAAGGCGGGTGCAGATCTATGAATAGGAGATGTTGTGCGAGTATCGACAGGACCTAAATTATCAACGGGCTCTCCAAGAACGTTGAAAATTCGTCCGAGAGTAGCTCCCCCGACTGGAACACTTAGAGGAGCTCCCGTATCAATCACTTTCATTCCTCTCATAAGACCATCTGTAGCACTCATAGCTACAGCTCTCACTCGATTATTTCCTAATAATTGTTGTACTTCACAAGTTACATTAATTTGCTGACCGACAGTATCTCGACCTTTAATTACCAAAGCATTATAAATATTAGGCATCTTGCCCGGTGGAAAAATGACATCCAGTACTGGGCCAATAATTTGAGCGATACGCCCTAGGTTTTGTTCTTCAAGTGTAGAAACCACAGGATCAGAAGTAGTGGGATTGCTTCTCATAATCATAAATCATAATAAATATGTCAAAATTCTTTTTTGAAAAGTATTGAATCGAAAATAAATATCCGATAACAAGTTGATCGGTTAATTCCATAAGAAAGAAATGGGAGTTAGCATTTGATTGAGTTGGTACGACCCAATTGAATCCAATTCAATCCTTTACTCAGTGAATGAGTCAATTTTCAATTCTTTCTATTTTACTATTGTATTCCTTCTTTTCTTTTGATTTGTGTTGTACACCTATTCTTCTTTATATATCATAATATATCATATCTGTTCCCCTTTCTAGATGAATTATGACTCTTTTCACATCTAGGATTTACATATACAACATATATTACTGTCAAGAGAGGGGCCGGAGTCCTCTATTCTTTCTTTTTCTTTCTATATTAGCTATATTATATAGAATATTAGCTATTTCTATTTACTATATATTGACTATATTATATATATATATATATATATATCTTTATATATCTTTCTATCTTTAAATATCTTATATCTTTATCTTTAATATCTTATATCTTTCTATTTTTCATATCTTTACTTTAGAGTTTATTCATTCTATAATCTCTTAATTCTAATTTAGAATTATTTAGAATTCTATTTCTATTCAATTTCAATAGAGAAGAATATTTATTTTATCTATTTTTTTTTCTTTTT